GAAATGAATACATTTCCATACTATTAATAAGTTAGTGTAAGTGGAATAAATAGAACATAATCTGTATCATGCCACATCAATTATTTTACTGGATCTTACGGAGCCAGTTCATACACGACTCGGGTTTGATCTGATCATAGAAAAAATTCTCCTCAAGCAAACCAGTCTCTCCTCTGTATGGGGTTTACGTGGTGGTTGGAACAGAGACACGTTTGGTTGTAAATTCCAATGTGGCGGATAAAATAATATATCTGCACGGGCCAATCAATAGTTCAAGCCACACACTCCCATAATCCATATTCTCTTCGGGGAATCACTTCAACTATTCGTATCAAATCAAATAAATAATACAATATTGCGGAGTTGAAGGGAAATATCCAAACACATGTCTTATTCTTTTCAATAATCCATATTTGTAGCAATGAAATACTATTGTCCCTCCCCCCAATTATATATGCAGGATTACCAAAATCTATGATATGTCTTCTCTATAAAGGACCAGAAATGCCTTGCTTACGAATCATTGGGAAGTGCATTAACATAAATACGGCAGTAAGAAGGGGTAATACAAAAGTGTGTAAACTATAAAAACGAGTCAAGGTAGATTGGCCCACACTAGCACTTCCACGTAATAACTCGACTAAGGGCGATCCTATTACAGGAATAGCGTCGGGTACGCCTGTCACAATTTTGACTGCCCAATAACCAATTTGGTCCCAAGGTAAGGAATAACCAGTTACACCAAAAGATGCGGTTAATACAGCCAGAACCACACCCGTAACCCAAGTTAATTCGCGGGGTTTTTTAAACCCGCCGGTGAGATACACACGAAATACGTGCAGGATCATCATTAGGACCATCATACTTGCTGACCATCGATGAACTGATCGGATTAACCAACCAAAGTTGGCTTCAGTCATTATGTATTGAACAGAGGCAAAGGCCTCGGTAACGGTCGGACGATAGTAAAAAGTCATGGCAAACCCTGTAGCTACTTGTACTAAAAAACAAGTAAGTGTAATCCCCCCTAGACAATAAAATATGTTGACATGAGGAGGAACATATTTACTAGTTATATCATCTGCAATTGCCTGAATCTCGAGACGCTCTTCGAACCAATCATATACTTTATTGAGATAGGTAAACCAAAGGAACTCCCCCTCTGAGAACTGTATATGAAAATTTGATCTCGTACAGCTCAAGCAAAAACACCCCACTATTGGTTGCAACAGATATGTAATAGAAAGTTTTTTAAACTTCTTATTATTCTTCCCTATTTCTATTAAATATTCTCTGAATATACGAAAGGGAAAAACCCGCAAGCTATTCTTTGTGATGATAATGCCAAAATATCAAGTCAGCTCATCCGTCTTTATGTTGGTTGATAGTTAAAGGCCTCTTGAATCTTCTTTGGTCCCTATGTTTTATTTATTTGATTTTATTTTTTGTGTCTAATTCGGATTTATTTTTTTATTAGTTATTGATAGGAATTCTCTTGTTGAGACCCTATGAATCGATTGAAACCCCAGATTCATACTAGACCACGATGATTGAATAAAGCCCCAAACTAAGCTCAAAGATTCTCTGAGTAAGAACCATTTGATCATCACTTATTCAATTAATAGAATAGATGGAATGACTAAAAATTCGAAAAAACATTTTATTTATTTCTATTTCTCCGTTGATCAAAAAAAATAAACATAAAAAAAATTTAAGGAAGAAAAAACCCTCTGATTTCATTTATTTTATAATTATAAAATCTTTTAAATAATTTTTGAGTCCAGTCGCGAGGTCTGAATAGTAGGTATGAATCATAGTTCAAATATTTCTTGATATATTCCATATATTGCGTGCTCCGGATACAAAAAAATGAATATCCGACGAGACAGAACCCATCTCTCTCAAGATGACAGACCCATTCTCTGTACTATCAATAGGATCAATTGTAACAAGTCACACACTCATATTCCGGAAATACAGAAACAAAGAAATTCCACGGTCGAACTGCCAGAATGGCCTAGAAATCCAAGTACTAAGTGCTTCATTTTTGGATTGAAAAGCCAGGACTAAATTATTTTTATGGACCTAATTCATTGAAATTCCATCTAGTAAAACGGAAGAATTATAAATTTCTAAAATAATAGATAGGAATACTGCAAATAGAGCCATTGCGACCCCCATCAAAGGGGTAGTTCCCCAACCGGGAGCAACCTTCCCATATTCCGAATTCAATGGTTTCAATAAATTCCCTACATTAGTTTGTCTTGGACCAGATCTAGAACTATCCTCAACGGTTTGTGTAGCCATAAATCCTATTGCATTGGTTGAGATCGGTTGACTTTGTATACCATTCCGTTGTAAATAAACGATCTTATCATAGATCCGTTGTGGTCTTGCAATTTTATAATAATGGAAACAGCAACCCTAGTCGCCATCTTTATATCTGGTTTACTTGTAAGTTTTACCGGGTACGCCTTATATACCGCTTTTGGGCAACCCTCTCAACAACTAAGAGATCCATTCGAGGAACACGGGGACTAGTTGAAGTAAAGTAATGAGCCTCCCATATTGGGAGGCTCATTACTTTACTTCAACTTAGATAATGTAAGATAATGAAAAAGCATTTTGCTTTTTTACTTTTTAGTTGGAACCTTAGGTGGCTCTCGAAAAAAGATAGCGAAAAAAATTATTCCTAGAGTCGAGACTAAGAGGAATGTATAAACCAATGCTTCCATAAATTCGATCGTGGTTTACAATTATAGCTTCCACACCTGTTCATTTGGGAGCAATCTCCCAGATTAAGAAAGGACAAGAGTAAAGGAAAAGGGCGGTGATTCAAATCAAGATTTCTATGGTATTCTATATCAATATCATAATCATAAAAAAAAAATCCAATAGAAATAGAGGCGAAAGATACAAGAGCAGTATTGTATCAGACTACTTGTCTCCTTGTAGTTGGATCTCCAAGTTTTTGGAATGCGCCAAACTCCACTTGAGCATCCAAATCTGGGTCAATACCAGCAAAAACATCTCTGAACAAGGTTCTAGCACCATGCCAAATGTGTCCGAAAAAGAAGAGCAAAGCAAACGAAGCATGTCCAAAAGTGAACCAACCCCGGGGGCTGCTACGAAAAACACCATCGGATTTCAAAGTAGCACGATCTAATTCAAAAATTTCACCCAATTGAGCACGTCTAGCATATTTTTTCACAGTAGCAGGATCACTATAACTGACTCCATCGAGTTCGCCACCATAGAACTCAACAGTTACTCCTACTTGTTCGACACTATACTTTGATTCTGCCCTTCTAAAAGGAACATCGGCTCTTACAATTCCGTCTCCGTCTACCAAAACGACTGGAAATGTTTCAAAAAAAGTAGGCATACGACGTACAAAAAGCTCACGCCCTTCTTTATCTCTAAAGATGGGATGTCCTAACCACCCCACAGCTATTCCATCCCCGTTGTCCATCGAACCCGCTCTAAATAATCCACCCTTTGCTGGATTATTGCCAATGTAATCATAAAAAGCTAATTTTTCGGGAATTTTAGACCAAGCTTCTGATAAACTCTGATTTTCGGCTAGTCCGGCGCCAACCCTTCGATATATTTCTTGCTGGAAGTATCCTTGATCCCACTGATAACGAGTGGGACCAAATAATTCGATCGGGGTAGTTGCTGAGCCATACCACATAGTTCCAGCAACAACAAAAGCTGCAAAAAAGACAGCAGCGATACTACTGGAAAGGACAGTTTCAATATTACCCATACGTAATCCTTTGTATAGACGTTGGGGTGGACGTACACTAAGATGGAATAGGCCCGCTAATATGCCCAATGTACCTGCTGCAATATGATGAGAGGCTATTCCTCCCGGAACAAAAGGATCAAAACCCTCTACCCCCCACGCAGGATTTACAGATTGTACTTTTCCAGTTAGTCCATAAGGATCGGACACCCATATTCCAGGACCATACAAGCCTGTTACATGAAATGCACCAAACCCAAAGCAAGCTAACCCTGAGAGAAATAAATGAATTCCAAAGATCTTGGGTAAATCCAAAGAAGGTTTTCCTGTACGTTCATCACAGAATATTTCTAGATCCCAATATACCCAATGCCAGATAGCTGCCAAGAAGCACAAACCAGAAAACATAATATGTGCCCCGGCCACACCTTCGTAACTCCAAATACCCGGATTCGTTATAGTCCCTCCTGTGATACTCCAACCGCCCCATGAATTGGTTATTCCTAAACGAGTCATGAAGGGTATAACGAACATACCTTGTCTCCACATTGGATCAAGAACGGGGTCAGAGGGATCAAAAACGGCTAATTCGTATAGAGCCATTGAACCGGCCCAACCAGAAACGAGAGCTGTATGCATTATATGTACAGCAAGCAACCGACCGGGATCATTCAATACGACGGTATGAACACGATACCAAGGCAAACCCATGGAAATACCCCTTTATCAAAGAAAAATAGACACTATGTAACTTTATCGCATTGGAAAAGACTATGCTATGGACCTCTCCCTTTCAGTGGATTATTTCGGAGCAAGGGTTAATATTTATTTAATTCCATTTCGTCGGTAATAATGGAACAATTCTGTTCGTAGGAACAAAGATAAGCAGATCTATTCTATACCCGATAAGTACCAATACGCAATGGGGGGATTGGTCCCATTTTCTATGGGCGAAGGCCTAGATACTTGTTCATCGTTTGAACAGCCCGACCCATTCGTAATAATTTTCCTTTATTCATTTCGTCTTAATATATGAACTTTCTAATCTAGGGATAAAATACGGCATTACGTTTCCACATCAAAGTAAAATATAGTACTTAACTCCCCTTTCTTTCAGTTGATGCCTATTGGTGTTCCAAAAGTACCTTTTCGGAGTCCTGGAGAGGAAGATGCGGTTTGGGTTGACGTATAGCGCGACTTGTCAGACATATTGGGTCATATGGGATTTCCCCGTTCTCTCCCCCGATCGAGATACCCTCTGTTTCGCCCAAAAAAGATTGCTTGAACCAGAACCAGAGCAATAATTTGGAGCGTGAAGTGCAATTAAATACATTTTTTAGGGGGTTCAAGATCAATATTAATATTATCAATTATAAAAATTTATGGTTGGCTTGGTTGGACCAATAAAATGAAGTATCCAGGCTCCGCTCAGAAAATACCCAATTGGTAATATATGTATGATTACCACTTGTATCAAAAGTGATTACTTTAATAGCAAATAGCATATAAGCAATATCAAACAGCCAATCAATGAAATAATATGATGACTACATCGAATATTTGTCGTAAGAAAGGCATGAAATGAATTGAAAAAAAAAGTCGTGCAAAAAAGTGGTATTGGAGTCATTTGTCCTATATGTGCAAATGAAAATCGGGCGGATCTTTACCCGGAGTAGAACATAAACCTAAAATAATTGAGGGGCCCATTCAGGAACAAGAAAATTACATCGTAATTTGGATTTCGATGAAACAATACATCAATGAGAGGTTAATTCGATAAGTTTAGTGAATTTTTTTTTTTGAGAGGCGAAAAAAAAATCATCTTTCTTAAATTAAAAAATAGAAGAAAAAGCCCCTTCATTAGGAGTTAGAAAGGAGTTAGAAAAGTCCTACTATAAAAAAAGAAGTCGGGCTGGAATCAGCACATTGATTCTTTTTTTTTCGCAATTTTTTTTGAACCGTATGCATCCAAAGGTGCGTGTACGGCTCTTACGGGATAAACTTTTGTCCTAATCAACCGACTTCATCGAGAAAGATTGCTTTTTTTAGGCCAAGAGGTTGATAGCGAGATCTCAAACCAACTTATTGGTCTCATGGTATATCTCAGTATAGAGGATGAGACCCGAGATCTTTATTTGTTTATAAACTCTCCCGGCGGATGGGTAATACCTGGAGTAGCCATTTATGATACTATGCAATTTGTGCCGCCAGATGTACATACAATATGCATGGGATTAGCCGCTTCAATGGGATCTTTCGTCCTGGTCGGAGGAGAAATTACCAAACGTATAGCATTCCCTCACGCTCGGCGCCAATGAGTTTTTTTTTTTTTTGAGTGAAAAAAGAAGACTATGCCTTCGCAATATGTAATATGAATATAATAGCATGGCACTTCGAGTTCGATATGAACAAACCATTATTGTTTTTTCTTTTCATAACATGAGATTATGTATCGGGCGAGTAATATGAGACTAAAAGGTATTGATGATTTTATTTTTTCTATCCGGGGTTTATTTCAGCGTCACAAACTTTTTTGTTTTCACACCAGAGGCCTCTTTCCAATATTTATGTTATGAAAGAGTACTAAAATGACAAAAAAAAATCATTTTTTTACTTATTTGATCGGATCAAAAAGAAACTTTGGGATTGCTGAATCACATACGAGATAAATGATAAATATAGAAAGCAACGGAACCATCATAGTATTTTTTAACTCCCCCGAAAAGAAGGGTGGTAAATGGATCACTTAAGGATTTGGGTCGGGTGGATCCTCTTTCTCTTTTTTATCGACGGAAAGTAAAAGTAAATTCCATTGTGGAGCCGTATGCAATGCGCAAAAAATGCCCGTACGGTTGTTCAATTATATATATATTTATATATTCGTATTTTCTTCTTGTTCTTTATCTCTTTCCTTCGTCCGATCGTACGAGATCGAGGGACCATTCATTATGTTATACATCAGGGTAATGATCCACCAACCTGCTAGTTCTTTTTATGAGGCACAAACAGGAGAATTTGTCCTAGAAGCGGAAGAACTGCTGAAACTCCGCGAAACCCTCACAAGGGTTTATGTACAAAGAACGGGCAACCCCTTATGGGTTGTATCCGAAGACATGGAAAGGGATGTTTTTATGTCAGCAACAGAAGCCCAAGCTCACGGAATTGTTGATCTTGTAGCGGTCGAAAATGCCGGGGATTTCGCGTAAATCCGCGATTCCATTTTGGACCATAATTCAGATGAACCTAAATTGAATCTTTTTTCTGCTTACCGGAGTAAAAAAGAAAAAAATTAATAATAATCTGGTTAGGATTGATCTAAACCAGCCCATTTTATATACGATTTAGCATGCCAACTATTAAACAACTTATTAGAAACACAAGACAGCCAATAAAAAATGTAACAAAATCCCCCGCTCTTCGGGGATGTCCTCAGCGTCGAGGAACATGTACTAGGGTGTATGTGCGACTCGTTCAAATCATGAGCTGGAACAAACAAAAGAAAGAGATATTTTTTCCAGTATCAATGACCAGTACCAATGAATAAATAGGTTGGAATAATTCCATTCAATATATATAAAAAAAAAAGCCCCCCATTGTGTATGAAATTTATGGTTTCTATTGGTGTAAATCCAATCACCTCAATTGGAGATGAGAAGCAATTCCCCATTGGTAGCAAATGGTTATCCATTAAGCGGGGGAATAGTATTTAAGAAGCAAAAAAATTATGCTCTAACTCTTGCAAAAAACGGACTAACAGGGTCAGCTACCTAGCCAACCTTTGTAATTAAATATCGTTACTGTATGGGTAGATCTCATTGTGAAAAAGGCCTATTACTGGATAATTAATAGGTAGAGTCAAAGAATGTGAACTGTACAAGTTACTAATAACATTGATTAAATCAGGAAAAAGGCTCCGGTGTATAAAGAGGACCTCGCCGTTTAAGAAGCAACCATAGAAACGATGGAACCCGCTATTTATTTCACCCATTTACCTTTTTATTGATACTTTATATTATACTCAACTTTATTTATTTGTTTTGTTGATACCTAGTATAGTATCAAGAAATTTCTTATTCGGGCTGGAAAAAATCGCGGTTGGGAAGGTCATAGTAGCAAAAGCCATTGGAATTTTTTTTTATACATCGGAAGAATCCGTTTTGTTATTCATAGACCAGGAAAGGGGAAAAGAATGACTGAAAATAAATCAATTAGTTATTCATCAAAGTTTAATTTGATTCAATGACCAGAATTAGACGAGGGTATATAGCGCGGAGACGTAGAACAAAAATTCGTTTATTTGCATCAACCTTTCGAGGGACTCATTCAAGACTTACTCGAACTACTATTCAACAGAAAATGAGAGCCTTGGTTTCTGCTCATCGGGATAGGGGTAGGCAAAAGAGAAATTTTCGTCGTTTGTGGATCACTCGGATAAATGCAGCAATTCGTGAGGGCGGGGTATCCTATAGTTATAGTAGATCCATACATGATCTGTACAAAGGGCAGTTGCTTCTTAATCGTAAAATACTTGCACAAATAGCCATATCAAATAGGAATTGTCTTTTCATGATTTCCAATAAGATAAGATCATGAAAATGAAATAAGGAAATTGGAAGGAATACACCGTAATGATTTAAACGGGGGGGGCCCCGGAGAATGAGCTCCGGGAAGGTAGAGTAGAAATGAATATGATAAAAAGATATTAAAAATGAATGAACACGTTTCAAAAAAAAAAAAAAGAAGAAAACTTTTTTCTTACGACGTGACAATCCAATTTAGATTCTCAAATTTTTCGAACAAAAAACCAATCTGAGTTGGGGTTCAGATTGGGGTTTTTATTCAATTGCAATTCAGAAATAGGTCTATCTATTTATTTCTAGTTCGAGGACCTGTAGTTCTAGGAGTCGACTCAGTTCTCTCAAATTGTTTCTCATTATTAAGAAAGGGTAACAAAGATAAAATACGAGCTTGTTTTATAGCAATAGTAATTAATCGTTGTTGTTTCAAAGTCAATCTATTCACTCGTCTAGATAATATTTTTCCTTGTTCACTAATAAATCTACTAATTAAACTCATGTTTCTATAATCAATTCGATCCCCCGACCCAATTGGGGGCAAACGCCTACGAAAAGACCGCTTGGATTTAAGAAAAAGTCGCTTGGATTTATCCATGGTTTATTCCTTATCTTTAAAATCCTATTTCTGAATTCTAATTTCATTTGGGATCCGGCCGAAATAGGATTTGGTTGTTTTATTTTTATTAATAGTTTATTTATATATATATTATTATTATGTAATTATTATTATTATGTTATGTAATTTATTGCTGTTCCTTGGAGGGGTTACACGCGCGTTACATTACGTTTTATCTATTTCTTTATTTCCCCATGAATCGTATGCTTGTAACAATAGGGACAAAATTTTCTTAATTCCAATCGACTAGGCGTATTGTGTCGATTCTTTTGAGTAATATATCTGGAAATGCCCCGCGATTCTTTATTAATATTAATACCGTTTCGGACACAACTGTTACATTCCAAAATAACTCTTACTCTTACATCTTTACCTTTGGCCATGAACCTCCTTTTTGATTTTTGATTCCCTCAACTCTTCCCTTTTCGATCCGAAACGAAGAATAAAAAAAGAAGTTGCTGACTTGAAATCCAATTCTTAACTATTTCGTTGCAATCAATCAATAAAGAAAATAAAAATAATAAGTAATACAACGATTTCTAGCTATCAATTAGTTCTCATACATATTGGTATTTCATTTAAGTATCTTGTATACTTTTGTTGTCTTCGACCCTTATTTTTTCCATTTCTGCTCTCCCTCTATTAATTCAGCCTAAACCTGAGTTTCGTTGCAGGTGAATCTTCTTTAGTTTGATTCTTTCTCTTTCCTTCTTTTTTTGGGGGGGATAAAAAACTGACAGTGACAGAAAGAACAAAACAAAGAAAAGGGGGGTTAGTCACAGATAATTGAGAATTTCATTTATTGTATCTCTATCTCTAATCTTCTTCATCTCGAACTAGAATGAAAAAAAGGGGAATGTCAACGCATCTGGGAATAAACGATTGATCTCTATCAATAGACCTGCCAAAGACCCGAACCATAGAGTGCTTAACACAGGTGCCACGGATAGATATGTTTTTATATCTCGCATTGAAAATCCTCCCTTTTTTATTGTAATACATATATGATCAGATACGTATGTAGTTAAGGATCGCTTGGATTTATTTGTACGCAGAATC